CAGTTTAAGGACAGATTAGGGACCATAATGGAATGGTTTTGAGTACTTCAGAGTGAAAATCAAAACCCTCCCTCAGTCCATGGCTTCACTATACTATAATTGGTTTGCCATTAAACATATGAGGACCAGCAGCTAGGACAGCATCTTTATCATCTTTAGAAGTACATTTAACCAGATCCTCGTGAACTTCAGGTTTAGCAATGAAATTCCATGTTGTAGCAATATACTTATGAACAGCAGTAATAGTAGGGTCGAAGACTCAAGTCTAGTATAGACGCAGGACTAGTTTGAAAATATGACCATCAGTCTAAAACGCTGATTCTTAAAGTCTCAAATATCGAAAAGCTCAGTCTTATTCTTTAGCTAACTCTTTGGGACGTTCTTACTTTTGGAAAGAAGCCCGGTAATTCAATATCATAGATAAGATAAGGTGAAGGTTGGAAGACGACGTCGTCAGGCTAAGCTTAGGGCGGCTGAGTATAGTATAGTAGAAGAATCGGAGACTGAGTCGTAAGACTAAGTTAAGTAGAGCTGAATAACGTATAGTATAGTAGAAGGATTGAAGAGCCAAGTTGATTGACTTTTAGGCGAAGATACCTGAGACTTGTGTTGAAACCCGATAAGCTGAATTAGATTAGCTTTGCTACTTGAAGAATCAGCCTTTTAGACAGCTTTTCAAACAAACTGCCTTCTTCCGTGCTACTATCTTTCTTCCATCTTCCCGGCGTAGATACTCTACTTGTCTGTCTCTTCGAGCCTGCGTCTATCAACGCTATTTGGAGCTTCGCCACTTAGCCTGACGGCCGCTGTCGTCGTCTTCGATACTGAGTCGTAAAACGACTCAGCTCTTCCGCCCCTTCTCCTTGCCCGGAGAACCCTGACTTGCTCGCACTAGACCTTATCTTCGAAGGAAGATAAAGACGTAAAAAACATTCGGGCTAATCCCGTGTACACCAAGACATCATCTGCCGTAGGTATATACATAAGATAATGATTTCAAAACAAGAATAGGGCAGTTGGAGAAAGGGTTCCCTCGGGCAAAGACAGCCCCTCTAAGAGGTATCTTCTCTTATGAAACTCGAAAAAGAACCATCCCTCTATTCCCGACCTAACTTCTTAGAAATTCCCTTGAAAGTGGCCTTGAAACAGCTTTCTCATTCAGGAAAATATCCTAAAACATGGTGTAGCAAAGTCGACTTGCCCCCTTTTATAGTCCTAATATAGTAAAAAAAATGAGACAGCCAAGGACAGCTTTCTTTAGATGCCAGCCTTATAGAAGATGCGATTTACTCGGCTCTCATTAAGTCATTGAAAGGCAGGCTTTATCACATGCTTTCAAACAGGCACGAGTGTGAACCATTCAAAGGATGCTCCGCAAGAGGAATATTAAGGATTCTTAGCTGCGGCCCCTGCTCTTAGCAAGCCCGGCGATTGGGGGCGGAACCAGGTCATGTATAAATCTTCCTTTATGAGATACCTTCTGAGTGACCTGACTCTTGTGCATGAATTTCTCTGACAGAGGAACGTTTTAAGTAGTACTTTCTAGGTGCAAAGCATGCCTTAACCTTCTCTCTCGAGTCTCCGAACCTCGGGTCCCCTGAAGCTGGGTTTTCCACTCTTATAGCTGAGCCGAATCCAGCAGTTCTTCTTGCTTTCGAATCTTTTTCTTCTTCTTGAAATAGTAGCCTTATATATATATAGAATTTCAATTGGAATCAATCTGATGCTTCTACTTTCACAGAAGCTAGTTCCTTTTGGATAAGCCTTTCATTCTGCCCCTACGCGGAGACTTTCTATCCTTAGTGAGTGAAAAGCTTCCCCTGTTAGGGT